TAGCAAAAGAAAAATTGGGATAAGATTCTCGAGGATCTCCCCCCTTCAAAATCGGACGTGAAAGTTTCCTTTCATCCGGCTCAAGTAGTTATACCAAATAAAGAAAGGGGTTCTTGCTTTCAAATTGTAACCCCCCCCAAAAAAAAAAGATCTACTCCTTACTCAAGTTCCAAGTGAAGACCAAGCAATATTTCATTGATTGATTCTCTCTTTACTTCCATTTTTTGAATTCTTTATTCAAATACAACATAAACGAAGTAAATGTGAAATTCTTGAGTAGTCTACTTCCCTTCGAATAATGAATCCCCTTTTTTTACAAAATGAAAGAAAGGTGTGCCTATGAATTTATAAGGGATTTACTTGTTTATATATCATTCCATTCGATCTTTTAGGTCCTTAAATTTTGCCTCGACAGTTATACTACAACACCCTTAAAGTCCATACGCGACGGATAGACCCTTATAAAACCATAATATATTTGTTTAATTTGTTTACTTAAACATAACATAATTCCTTTTTATTTATTTAAAAGATTAAAAGAAAAGAGATGCTTAATTCCAGAAGTCTTTTTTTTTCACGAGGTATAGGTATAACTATAGATTTCTATTTATTGGTATTTGTTACAAAATCGACCATAGATCAACCCCCCCTTATTTTTGGAGTATTGAATACCCCATAATTCTGGGTTTCATGTTATCCATCTCCAAAATACATGTCAGAATCGGGGCATCCCAATTAGATTGAATGGGATGACAGTTTCTCATTTCGAATCTGTAAAATCAGAATTTCGATCAAATCACACATCGCAGTATACTAGACTTTCTAATTCTTTAAGAGGTTTATCTAAAAGATTCGCGATATAACTAGGAAGACGTTTCAAATACCATACATGAGTTATTGGGCATGCCAGTTTAATGTAGCCCATTTGATATCTGCGTATTCGAGAATCAACAAATTGGACTCCGCATTTTTCACAAAATTTTGGGTTTTCTTTTTCATTTCCGATTATTCGATAATTTCCACAAGCACAAATTCCACTTTTTATAGGCCCAAAAATTCTTTCACAAAATAATCCATCTTTTTCCGGTTTATTGGTTTTGTAATGAAAAGTATAAGGTTTTGTCACTTCTCCAACTATCTCACCATTGGGTAAGATTTTATTGGCCCAAGCACTTATTTGTTGAGGAGAAACTGATCCAATTCGTAGTTGTTGATGTTTATACCGATCGATCATAGAATCCAAATTCTAATTCATTCCGATTAAACTTCCTTCCTATTAATCTGGAAATTCTTTTCAGATACAAGGAAATGATTCAATTCCAGAGCTAAAGATCGTAGTTCTCGAACGAGCAATCGAAAAGATTCTGGAACATCTTCGGGGTTAGATATTGTTCCTCCAATGATCGTAGTACCAAGTACCTCCTGACGGGCTCTAATATGATCCGATTTATAAGTAAGCATCTCTTGTAAAATATGCGCAACTCCAAATCCTTCTAGAGCCCAAACTTCCATCTCGCCTACCCGTTGTCCCCCCTGCTTAGCCCTTCCTCTAAGGGGTTGTTGTGTAACAAGTGCGTAATGCCCACTTGAACGTCCGTGTATTTTATCATCAACTTGATGAATTAATTTCAAAATATAAGGCTTTCCTATTATAACAGGTTGTTCAAAAAGATCCCCTGTCCTTCCATCAAATATTCTACTTTTTCCCGGATATTCGGGTTCAAATATCCACGGATTTGCTGTTTGCTTACTGGCTTCATATAATTCAGAAAACACTAGCTTTCGCGAAGCCTCTTGTTCATATCTCTCATCAAAAGGGCCTATTCGATAATGTCTGTCTAGCAGACTCCCCGCTAACCCGAGTGAGCATTCAAATATCTGTCCGACATTCATTCGTGAAGGTACCCCTAATGGATTGAAGACCATATCAACGGGTCGTCCGTCTTGCAAATAAGGCATATCGTGTCTAGACAAAATTTTTGAAATGATACCCTTATTTCCATGCCGTCCGGCCACTTTATCACCTACTTTGATTTCGCGTTTCTGTGAAATATATACAAAAATCCTTTCTGGGTTATAACTAGAACTCCCCTTTTTCCGGCTCCATCTCACATCAATAACTCGACCTCTACCCCCTATAGGTAATTTTAAACAAGTTTCTTTTGATGTGTATGCTTGAATGCCAAGTATAGCTCGTAATAATCTATCCTCCGGGGCATACGACGACTCTTTCGCCATCTGAGGCGTTAATTTACCTACTAAAATATCACCTGACTCTACCCAAGATCCCAGCATCACAATTCCATTTTTATCTAAATTGCGAAGTAAATGGGCTTCTAAATGGGGTATTTCATTAGTGATCCTTTCGGGACCTTGGCTTGTCACATGAGTTTGAATTTCATATTTACGTATGTGAAAAGAAGTATAAATATCTTCATATACCAGGCGCTCACTAATGAGTACTGCATCTTCAGAATTATAACCCTCCCATGGCATATAA